GTTCTTAACTATTTTTTTCGTTATTTAGTAAGAAGTCATTCGCCGGATCATGCACATTTTCCTAGTTATAACAAAAAAAGTGCAGTTGGTTGGATCCAATCTATTCTTTGAAATAAACAACTCGCACACACTCCCTTTCCAAAAAAAATCAATACACCTAGCACTGCACTTAGATTTATTAGATTTGTTGCTAAAATATCGGTATCAAACCCGAAACTTCCGGCGGATGGCCAGGAAATGAAGCAAAGAAAAGAATCGGTTATATTTTTCATATGATCGCATCTCCTCTTATGGATAGACTAATTTTCTTTCTACGATTCCAAGTTTTTTTTATTCGTTTTTGTATATGATAGTTTATTCTATAATCGAATTATTTAATATGAATATATTGACTTATTCTATTTTTATTCTTACTAATAATGAATATTAGTAAGAATAAAAAGATACTAAGAAGACTATTCTATTCTATATTTTGAATTGGTTAGTCAATTGAAAGATTCCCTAGAAGAATCATACTTCTTAGAAGTAAATACTAGTTCTTATGTAAATTGCAAAATACTTAGTTGTTTTCAACACTTTCTAAATAAAAAGGGGGGTCCTTGGACTAAAGAAAGGGACGGAAGAAGGCAAATCAGTATGTTAATGTTAATCCTAATGAAAAAAAATTGTAGGAGTAAAATCGAAATAGAACAAGAGCAGCAATAGAATTAGCAAGAGCAGCAACGAAAATCCATGGAAAAAAACAATATGTATTATATTTAATAAATATTAAACAAAAGGATTGGCAAATAAAAGCGCTAATGCTACAACCAGCCCATAAATAGTTAAAGCTTCCATAAAAGCCAGACTAAGTAATAAAGTACCCCGTATTTTGTCCTCTGCTTCCGGTTGTCTCGCAATCCCTTCTACAGCTTGCCCTGCAGCTGTGCCTTGACCAACTCCAGGTCCAATAGAAGCAAGCCCGACGGCCAACCCAGCAGCGATAACAGAAGCAGCAGCAATCAGTGGATTCATGATAAGTTTCTCCTATTCCAAATAAAATAAAGAAATAGTTAATAATATAATCAACAAAAAATATATGACTTAATTATTTCATTCTTCATATTTATCTTTATCTAGTCGAAGTGTAATTCAAAATTTCAAACTGAAGAATTTTGATTGAATTATCTCAATTACTTCGATATTTACTTTTTTCGTTTCTACCCTTGTAGTTTTTTGTGAATACATACAATTTTGGGTCTTATCTTACATTTATTTGAAACCTTTCTTTTTCTTTGATTTCATTTTTCTAGTCATTTTATATTCAATTCACAATTCCAAGAGATGGAAGGGCTCTTTTTTTTGAATCCCTACCTAAATTTAGTAGCAGGACAAATTTAGATAGTCATATATAACTAATGAATATCTACTATGACATATACATGTGTTTGTTCCATACCGTAAACCAATTCGTTGTATCTTCGATTCAATCGTATTCGAGAATCATTCTTGGAAATCCCCAGCTGTCTTATAACGATTAGATTATATATACGCCTAGTTCGACCCCCTCACCCTTTTTTTAATTGAATCTCTATTTTTTGTTTAATTCCCTGGTAATTGTTTTCATTTTATTTATACTTTTTGATTGTTATGAAAACTTTTCAAAATTTCTTTGGATTTTTGGATTTATGTTCCTTAAGTAGATTATCGCGAGCCAGTCGCGGTCTAAAATCCTATTTTGATAACTAGTCAATGATGCCCTTCCATGGATTCACCTATATACGCCGCAGCTAAAGTAGCGAAAATAAGAGCTTGAATACCGCTTGTAAATAATCCAAGGAACATAACAGGGATAGGAACTACTAAAGGTACTAACGAAACAAGAACAACAACTACTAATTCATCCGCTAATATATTTCCGAAAAGTCGAAAACTAAGCGATAAGGGTTTTGTGAAATCTTCTAAGATGTTAATCGGTAAAAGGATTGGCGTTGGTTGGATGTATTTACCAAAATAGGCCAATCCTTTTTTTGAAATACCCGCATAGAAATAGGCTACTGACGTAAGTAAAGCTAATGCAACAGTAGTATTTATATCATTTGTGGGTGCAGCTAACTCTCCATGAGGTAACTTTATAATTTTCCAAGGCAAAAGGGCCCCTGACCAATTCGAAACAAAAATAAATAGAAACAGAGTTCCAATAAACGGAACCCATGGACCATATTCTTCTCCAATCTGAGTTTTGCTCACGTCTCGAATGAATTCAAGGACATATTCAAAGAAATTCTGACCAGACGTGGGAATAGTTTGCGGATTTCTAACAACTAGAATGGTTGAAATTAATAAGATAGCAATTACAACCCAAGAGGTAATAAGTACTTGAGCATGCACTTGAAAATCCCCTATTTGCCAATAGAAATGTTGACCTACTTCCACAGCAGATATATCATAGAATCTGTTTAATGTGTTGATGTAACATAATAGAACATTCATATTGCCCTGCCCTCTAAAATAAAAAAAGATAACTTGAAAGGGAATTATTTTGATTCAACCATTTCCTTATTTTACTTTGATTTTCGATTTTGAATACCTACTAATCAAAAAATATTTCTTTTTACACAATTTTGTAATGCTATAATAACCAATTCCAAAAATCTATGACCGCCCAACCAAATCTAAAAATTGATTTATCTTATTATTAATCAATAATTTCGTATCTAGCTAGAACGACCCTCACAAATTGCAAAAACTAATTTGTTAAGAATGAATCGGATGGAATCTATAGCATCATCATTAGCCGGAATCGAAAAATCTGCAAGATCTGGGTCACAATTTGTATCGATTAAACAAATCGTTGGAATTCCCAAAGTGATACATTCTTGAAGAGCCGTATATTCTTCTTGCTGATCAACGATTATTACAATATCAGGTAACCCTGTCATATATTTGATACCCCCTAGATATGTTTCCAAATGAGATAATTGTCTCTTCAACATAGCGGCATTTCTTTTTGGAAGAGAGTTCAGTCTACCCGTCTTTTGCTCCGTTCTCAAGTCCCTGAACTTACGAAGTCTCGTTTCTGTAGTATACCAATTCGTTAACATACCTCCGAGCCATTTTTTATTAACATAATGACATCGAGCTCTTATTGCAGCCCGTGTTACTGAATCGGCTGCTTTTTTTTTGGTACCAACAATTAAAAATTCTTTTCCTTTGCTTGCTGCATAAAAAGCCAAATCACAAGCTTCTGATAAAAAACGAGCAGTTTTAGTAAGATTTGTAATATGAATACCTTTACGTTTTGCCGATATAAAAGGTGCCATTCGAGGATTCCATTTCCTAGTATCATGGCCCAAATGAACCCCAGCTTCCAACATCTCTTCAAAAGTTATGTTCCAATATCTTTTTGTCATTTATCCCCACACTTTCTTTGTTTAAAAAAAAAATTGAAAAAAAAAAAAAGAGAGACCGAGTATCCTGAAATAGCAATAAATAATTGTTCCGATGGAACCTTCTCTTTTATAGACGATCGGCCGGTAATATAGAATCAGGCCATTCTTTGATTTCTATTTGTTATTATTTGTTATTATTTTTTATTATACTTTAATTACCAAATCAAATGACTGCATTGAAAGATTTCAGGGGATGAGTCGAATCTGCTTTTAGGAAGCATTGAATCCTATATTTCGAATGTATCACATAAATTCTTTGAAATGAGAAAAATCCAATAATTTTCTGTGATGGAACAAAAGATTTCTAATTTCTACTTCGAATAATTTTTTTTTCCGGGTAATCTTGTTATGTTGCCTTGACCGTGAACGGTGCATTATTCTTTTGAATCCGGTACCAACGGGTATCATTCCCCCTAAAACAACATTCTCTTTAAGACCTTTCAACCAATCAATACGACCCCGAAGAGCGGCTTTTGCTAAAACTCTAGCAGTTTCTTGAAAACTCGCTTCGGATATGAAACTTTGAGTATTCAGAGATGTTTTTGTTACTCCCAATAATAAAGCTCGGTAACAAATTGCTTCTTCCAAGGCACGCCCCGTTCGTTCTGCTCGCAATAATCCAATTAGTTCGCCAGGTAAAAATACATTAGACATTCCATCTTCTGAAACCAAGACTTTGGATGTTATTTGACGCACAATAATCTCGATATGTCTATTATCGATGTGTACTCCCTGGGATCGATAAACCTTTTGGATTTTATTAACCAAAGAAATACGACTTTGAGCTATAGTTAACTCAGCACCAATCAAGAATCCCCAAGGAATGTCGAGAATTTTTGTTATACACTCGTTCCAAGCATCAATTCTTTTTTCTAGATTCATGGATAGTGAATCAATCGAACGTATTTCGAATAGCTTTTCCACTTTTGGAAGACCTTGTGTTATATCACTGGATCTAGATTTTTCATATATGAATGTAACTAAAATATCTCCTTGAGAAAGGATCTGCCCATAATGGCCGTGAATGGTTGATTCTGGAGTCGCCAAATAAGGATTAGCCGATCTTATTATTACAGAATCCATTTGAACTGTTATAACTTGACCCGATTTTAGTTTTAGGTGTGGTCCATTTTTCATTTGAGCTATACATATATTTTCACAAATAAATTGTCCAAGACTTATTATTGTAAACGTTTTTTCACAAGAAAAATGATGGAGAAAAAACCAATTCAAATGGAATGGATTCAAAACGATATTACTGTATAGATCGGGTTTACAAATTTTCTCATTTTCGTCCATGAAATAATATTTCATTACTTGAAAAATTTCCGTTAATTTGTCAAGTTGAAAATTTTTCATTATTGAGATCTGATTATGAGTTATTAAATGATAAAGTGAATAAAAATTCGCAACTTGAAGGGCTATTCCTAAAGGGCCGAACGCATTCTTATTATTAATTGAAATAATAGGATCTTTTTTTATCCCATTGTGAGATTTTACATTGTTGAATGGTCTCATTTGAAAACAATTAGATGATGACAAAATTATCCAAGATCGGCATTCTTTATTTCTATTCAACAACATACGAATAGTTCCGTTATTTTGGCTAAGTGATTGTTGAATTTTTCCCTTGGAATGAATAGAAAAAAATGGATTGATTCGATCCGATTTATTATCCCCAATCAATCCTAAACCAGATGGGTCATTTCTTTTTCTGATATATGAAGTATTCGATTTTACTAAGTCAATTCTTAGAAAATACTCAATCAAACCATTTGTACTTACTTCAATAAAGGAAGCGGGGGCCTCCTCAATCGAAGAACTTTTTTTGCCGTCATCCCAATTGAAGACTAAACAAGTCCGAACTAATGGAATCCTTGTGTCGTAAATTCTCCGAATGGATTTTCCATTTACATAAATATAATTGACAACTTTTAGTTCCAGATTATCCTTTTCCTGGAATAGATCTTGGGGAAAAAGTTTTACAAAATGGATACTGTCCGGTATTTCATATAAAATTACAGGTCGAACCAAAACAAAATCTTTTTTTTTCTTTTTTTTCGTAGTTGCGATCCATTGGACATAGATCCAATTTTGAATTTTGTTTGATTCCTTGCATTTTTTTTTTTTTACCGTTCCGGGTGGTATCAAGATGGGACTGTGTCTTGATATCTTATCAATCTCTCCGGGAAAATGGATATTTCCAGAAAATATTTTTAATTCTATTATTTTTTTTTTCTTTTCTAATCGGACCAATCCGCCTACTCGACTTCTTATATTGAAAGTGATTGGTGTTCCTATTCCAACAAGACTATTATTCCGTACCATTAGGGAAGAAGATTTGGGTAAAATATGCACTTCTTCGGGAATCAAAAAAAATGGATCTACTTGAATTTGATATTTTGGCTTTAATTCTTTGATTCCTCGACCTCGATACTCAATGAAATCTTCTTTTTGAAAAATGGAATGAATTCCTATCGTTCTATATTTAGATTTAGGAATTCCTGAACTAAATCTTCGGTATTGAAGATGATCAAAATAAGCAAAAATACTATTTCTAGGAAAAATACCATTGATAGGTATTTCAATGGAGACACCGGAAGGGGACATTAGTTCGTTCTTTCGTTCTTGAATCGATTGGAATGGAAATGGAATAAGAAATCGATTTCTTCGCCTTTTCGCCAAGAAATAAAAAGTATCGTGAAAAATAGCGGGATACATTAAATAAGAATGATCCGTATATATGATTTGATTAAATATTGAATAATCGCTAATCCACTTTTCTTTTGTACCAAAAGTATTGAAACGAAATAATTTATGTTTTACTTGATCATTCCTTTCTAAAAGATTCGAAATATTTGTTTTTCCATTCGAAAGTGAATCCATGGTAATTTGATCTTGATCTAAAAAATGGATTGTATTAGACCTGCACGACTTTCCTGACAATATCCATAAATGACTTGTTTTTGGTAAGATATGTACATTACTATAGATAAATTCTGATGCATGGTACACATGGGTACTCCAATGCATTTCCCCTTCTGAGTCAGAATAAATATGTTTTCGAACCCTCTCTTTCAAATTCAAAGTATATGTTCCCGCGCGGATCTCCGCAATCACTTGTTCTGATTTTACATATTGATCATTTTGAACTAATAGAAAACTTTTTGGTGGAATAATGACGTTATGTATAATATCGTCACTTTCAATAGTTACATACAAGTCTATATTACATAGAAAAGCAGGATATCCATGACGTGTACGTATAGGGTGAACTAAATCCTCATTCAATTTTATCTTTCCATGCGAGGGGGCTCGCACATATTCAGCAGTACCCCCTGTGAATACTCCACCAGTATGAAAAGTTCTTAATGTTAGTTGAGTTCCCGGTTCTCCAATAGATTGACCAGCAATAATCCCTACAGCTTCTCCCAATTCTACCAGGTCCCCATGAATAGGACTCCGCCCATAACACAATCGGCAGATCCAAGACGTATTCCTACAGGTAAAGGGGGTTCGAATAAATATTGGTTGTGTTTGAAAAGTTATGAATCGATTGATAAGTCCAATTCCAATATCTTGATTTCTAACGACAATGCACCGTGAACCTATATATATATTGTCTGCTACTACACGACCAATTAATGTTTGTATCAAAATTCTTTCTGGCATCATTCCATTTCGGGTGTTTACAGAAATCCCACGGATGGTACCGCAATCTGTTCGCCGTACAACAATGTGTTGAACCACTTCAACAAGTCGACGTGTAAGATATCCAGCATCTGCTGTTCGTACAGCAGTATCTACAACCCCTTTACGGGCTCCGTAGCAAGAAATTATATATTCTGTTAAAGACAGTCCTTCACGTAAATTGCTTTGAATGGCTAAATCAATCATTTGTCCTTGTGGATCTGACATTAATCCTCTCATTCCGACTAATTGGTGTACTTGAGATGCATTTCCTCTAGCTCCTGAAAAAGACATTATATAGACTGGATTAAAGGGGTCAGTCATCCTAAAATTGGGATTCATTTGTTGTCGCAAATATTCGCTTGTAGCATACCATATTTCAATGGATTGGCGTAATTTTTCTACCGCATGGACATTCCCATAATGATTCTGTTTTTCCAAAACGGAAGTTTGTTGTTCAACATCTTGGACTAGCCATCCTTTAGAAGGTATTGTTAAAAGATCATCAATTCCTAATGAAATAGATGTAGCAGTAGCTTGATGGAATCCTAGAGTCTTTACTTGATCCAGGATGTGTGATGTATATGCCATTCCGAAATGATCTATTAATCTGCTAATAAGTCGTTTAATGGCAGTTCCACCTATCACGTTATTGTGAAAGACTAGATTGGCCCGTTCTGCCATAAGTACCTCCATATTCCACTCAGTGGTATTCGGTTCGACGACAATGGATTTGAGTGAATGATTGGAAAACTCCCTTTTCTTTCTGTTTATTCACGTAGAAAATTGAAAAGATGCTATCTCTTTTCATAATACCTCGGGTGCTAATGAAACTATTTTAGTAAAATTTAACTGTCTCAATTCTCGGGCTATTGCGGAAAAAATTCGAGTTCCTTTTGGATTTCCTTGTTTATCAATTAGCACTGCTGCGTTATCATCATACTTTATTATTATACCATTACGACGTTTTAGTTCTTTACAGGTACGTACAATTACAGCTCTGATGACTTGAGATCTTTCTAAAGATGAATTTGGCACTGCTTTTTTTATTACAGCAACAACAATGTCACCAATAAAAGCATACCGTCGATTACTAGCTCCTATGATTCGAATACACATCAATTCGCGCGCTCCGCTATTATCGGCTACATTTAAATAGGTTTGAGGTTGAATCATATCCTTTTTTCTTATCTTTCAGTAAAAAAGTGGAAGTCAAAAAAATATTCTGTGTTCAAAAAAAAAGAAACGGAGAATTGCCTTTTTTCATACTAAAGACCTCTTTCTTTCGTTCTAATGATTATTTGGAAAGAATGAATTGAGTTCGTATAGGCATTTTGGATGCCGCTATTGAAATCGCCTTTCTAGCGATATTTTCTGGGACCCCTCCCATTTCATAAAGTATTTTGCCGGGTTTAACGACAGCTACCCAATATTCGGGCGATCCTTTTCCCGAACCCATACGCGTTTCGGTAGGTCTTACTGTAACAGGTTTGTCTGGAAATATGCGTACCCATATTTGTCCACCCCGGCGAACATTTCGTGACATTGCCCGTCGACCCGCTTCTAGTTGTCTAGATGTGATCCAAGCGGGCTCAAGTGCCTGAAGAGCATATTTTCCGAAGCAAATTTTATTACCGCGAGAGGCTTTTCCTTTCATTGTTCCTCTATGATGTTTGCGGAATCTCGTTCTTTTTGGGTTATAGTTGATGGTTATTTCTCAATTCCATCTCTATTCCAGAACCGTACATGAGATTTTCACCTCATACGGCTCCTCGCAAATAAATCGATTGAAAAATTTCTAAATTCCAAAAAATCCACATTTTCGCGGGCGAATATTGACTCTCTGATTATCAATTGAAGATGGTCAAAAATGTTGGGTTAGTCCACAACTCCTCAAAAAACAATGAATTCTTGTTCTTAGTTCCTTCCGCCATCCCATCTAATGAATCAGTAAGATTTCTAATTTGAATAGAATCTTTTGTATTCACAGGTTCCGTCGTTCCCATCGCTTTTCGATTTATGGTTAGGTCTAAATTCTACAATGGAGCCTCTTTAACTTTAAAAAGATCATTTTTTTTTTGAAATTTTCTTATTTTATTCTTTTTTGTTGAATCAACCTTCTCAGTTTTCTTGATTCGTGGCTCTTGATTCGTTTATTCTAATATGCAACCATATATGGATGAATTTGGAATATTGATGCTTTATTACACTACTTTTTATGAGATGACCCATAGACCTTTACATAGTAGAATTCTATATCATTGATATCCTTTTTCTATCGTTCTTTCACCCCTTCATTTATCTGTATATTCTTATTGCTTTACAACTAATAATCTGAATTTTTTATTTCAGTTGCTATAATTATATCACCACATAGATCCTTATTTTTATTTTAGATTTTGGCGGTTCTTTATATCCAGATAATGGGAAGCGATGAGTAGGTTTTTTATAGTAATTAATTCTACGAATTTTTGTAGAAATTGAAACACTCTAAAAAAAAAAACCAACGAGTCACACACTAAGCATAGCAACTCCTTCATTCTAAAATGATTAATTCATTTTTTTTTTATTCAATCTTCCAAATTTTTTCATTTCTTCTTTGAGAATAAGAATGTAGTAAGAATTCGTCATTTTTTGTTTTATCAAAAGATGGAACGTTATAAGGGAAAGTTTATTAGTCGTTGTTTAGAAGTTTTTGAAATATCCAAATTTTGATTCCGAATACCCCCCAAAAAGTTACAACTGGAAAGGAACAATAATCAATTTTAGCTCGAATGGTTTGTAGAGGAACCCTACCTTCTCTGGTCCATTCGACACGTGCCATTTCTTTTCCGTTCATACGTCCCGCAATTTGTATTTGAACTCCTTTTGTATCTGCCTGTTCAGCTAATTCAACACCTTTTTGCATTGTTTTACGAAACGAAATTCTATTCCGTAATAGTTTGCCTAAAAATTCTGCAAGAATCTGAGCGTCTCTATAAAGATTTGGACGTGGAAGTTTTGTAATTTTAAGGTTGATTTCTCGGTTCACACAATTTACTTTTTTTTGCACATGAGTCTTTAATTGTTTGATTCTTAGAGCCTTAACCTCTTCTTTTAATAAGTCTGGAAGTCCCATATAGATTATCACTTGAATCCGATCGATTCTTTTTTTAATCTTTATTCGTCCCATTCCATAGCCAGAGATATCTGGGTTGAATTCAAAGGATGGGTGTATCGTGTTTTCTATATAATCAATGATACAATATCGTATCATTTTATCTTCTTTTACATTCTCGGAATAAATTCTTGGTTGTGCAAACCAAATAGAATAATGACTTTGAGTTGCACCAAGTCTGAAACCAAGCGGATGTATTTTTTGTCCCATAACCCCTCACCACTCTATATCAAATGATACGTCTTATTTGTCGACTTTTTTATCTATATCTTTTTTTTATTCAACTTTATATATCTTTTTTTTATTCAACTTTATATATCTTTTTTCTTTTTCTGCTGCAGAATAAAGCAATTCAAAAAAAAATAGAATAAGATGCCCAACTCCATAAAGCACAAGTTCGATTATCATAACCCTTTCCATTTTTGAATATTATTAATTACCATTCACGCTTTGTGTTGTGACTAGACACAAATATTTTTTGAACAAAGGGTTCTATTTCTCTATATTGGTTCTATTTTCACGAAAAAATGAAATCCGTTTTTTGGATTGCAGAATAATACAATTCTTTTTGAGTAATTTCTTAATTAATCGTCATTAATGACGATTACTAAACGTAGGTTTAGGTAAAAATCAATGTCAACGAAATGTAGGTTAAATTCATTAATGACGATTACTAAATGTAGGTCAAAATGAATGTGAACCAAATGTGGGTTAAAATGAATGTTAACGACGAGATCTATTATCATTTTTCGCAAAGCCTCGGAAGTTTCGAGTAGGTGAAAATTCTCCCAATTTATGGCCTACCATACGATCTGTTATATAAATAGGTAAATGCTCTTTTCCATTATGGATAGCAATGGTATGCCCAATCATTGTAGGTATAATGGTAGATGTTCTGGACCAAGTTTTTATTATTTCCTTTTCTCCTTTTGTGTTAAGCTTCTTTATTTTTCTTAATAAATGATTTGCTACAAAAGGATTTTTTTTTCGTGAACGTGTCATAGTTAATTATTCCTCTTATAATTTCTAAAAAAGTGAATTTTTTCTCTTATATTTCAAATTTGAAAATATAGAATCTCTAAAAAAAGAAAATCATATAATGTCAAAGACGAAGAAACAAATTCTATTTTCTCTACGCTCCACTATTTACTACGGCGACGAAGAATCAAATTATCACTATATTTATTCCTTTTTCTAGTTCTTCGTCCAAGTGCAGGATAACCCCAAGGAGTTGAGGGTTTTTTTCTACCAATTGGGGCCCTCCCTTCACCACCCCCATGTGGATGGTCTACAGGGTTCATAACTACCCCTCTTACTACAGGACGCTTGCCTCGCCAACGTTTAGCTCCGGCTCTGCCCAAACTTTTCTGGTTTACCCCAACATTCCCTACTTGTCCGACTGTTGCTGAGCAGTTTTTTGATATCAAACGGACCTCTCCAGAAGGTAATTTTAATGTTGCTGATTTACCCTCTTTTGCAATCAGTTTCGCTACAGCACCCGCTGCTCTAGCTAATTGTCCACCCTTTCCAAGTGTTATTTCTATGTTATGTATGGCCGTGCCTAACGGCATATCGGTTGAAGTAGATTCTTCTTTTTGATCAATCAAAACCCCTTCCCAAACTGTACAAGCTTCTTCCAAAGCATACGGCTTTCTGGATGTAGATTCTAATATCTATATAGCTGCATCTTATATATCGTTTATTTCGTAGATTATATATGACATAACGAAGTACCATACCACATGAGTGGATATATAATCTACGAATCCAAATCTTCCGAATGACTCATGTTATGATCTTCTACATCCTAGGTCTTTCTGTTCCGTTCCTTCATCTGGCTTATGTTCTTCATGTAGCATTCAGACCGAATGACTCTATGAAATTACGTTGCTACTTACACCTAGTACGGGTAACGTAGGAGACATTTCTATTTTTTCCCGGGGGAATCCTTAGAATTACCACTGCTTCGCTTTCAATTTGCCTTTGACCATCAAATGAAATGTGAATAATCCGTGTCTTCCCCTTATTTGTTTGAAACGAGGAGCGCTTCGTGTTCTGTCGGTGCTTGAAACAATTTTGTCTTCTCCATATTACTATATCTCTAGGGTCAATAATTGTATATTAGGAACTACTGAACTCAATCACTTGCTGCCGTTACTCTTCAGTTTTCTGTTGAAGTCTATCCTGTAGAGGTACTCCAATTGGATAAGGGATCGATTTCTAGGTTTCGCCATAAACCTAATTGGTTACTTCCAATTACGTAAATCAATAGTTCAAACCGCACTCAAAGGTAGGGCATTTCCCATTTTTATAGGAACTTCTGTACCATAAACAATGGTATCTCCAATTATAGCCCCTCTGGGGTGTAAAATATATCTTTTCTCACCATCCCCATAGTGTATGAGACAAATGTGTGCATTTCGATTAGGGTCATATTCTATAGTTATGATTCTACCATATATGTCTTTTTCATTGCGTCGAAAATCAATTTTACGGTATAGACGCTTATGACCTCCCCCTCTATGCCCTGCGGTAATGATTCCTCTAGCATTACGCCCTTTACCACAATGATGCTGTCCAGAAATCAAACGATTTCGTGAATTGGATTTCACTTGACTGTTTACGGCTCCATTGCGTGTGCTCGGGCTCGAAGTTTTGGATAAATGTATCGCCATGTTATTAAGTAAGTGTATTTTTATTTAAGTTCTTTTCTTTCTAAGAGGTGGAATAGAATAACCCGGTTCTTTCTATCTAATAGGTGGATAAGAAGAAAAGGAAGAGGTGGAGGTGGAATAGAATAACCCGGTTCAAGCGTAATGATCATACGTTTGTAATGCATTGTATGTCCCATAAATAGGTCGCATTCTTCTACCCTTTCTTGGGAGTCCATGACTATTCATAGCTATTACCCTGACACCAAAGAAGAGTTCCACCCAATGTTTTATTTCTGTCCTAGTTGATCCTGATTCGACATGAAAAGTATATTTATTATTTACCAATAACCGAATACTACTTTTTTGTGTAAATACTGCATATTTTATTCCATTCATAAATCTATTTGATTCTTTCTTCCCTATGAGTTCTAGTCTCAATAAGAATACTTGTTTTTTTACTTTTTATTTATTATAATATAATTTGATTGAATAGAGCACACCACTTTGTTATTGATGGATGATGATATTCCATTGATACAGATCCAATCGCTCTTTTTTCTCGGACACATGGTCAGAACTTCGTCTCAATTCAAATACTACTAACCTAAGAGGTCTACTACAGATCAGAAATTATTTCAATAAAGAAATTCTTTATTTCGAAATGTTTGGTGGAGGGAGTCTTGCTTGACATTTTTCTAATTTTCAATATATAATAAAAGAAATACAAACAAGCATTTATGCTTTTTTTTTCCATTTATTCTTAGTTTAGTTTTTACCTTTCTCAAAAAATTAGTTAATCCAATAAATTATAAATGAATAATCTTATCGTTTTCTTGAAGGGAATAAAAAAATCAATGGACAGAATTCTGATGAAGATTCATCAAATTCTGATGAAGATTAAAAAGAATCCATGGATTCTCTTTTATTTCATTTATCGGCTTTTCAAAGCCATCCCTTTATTCTTCGTTGGAGTCAGAAGAATATTCTTCCTTGTAGTCATAATATTCTTTTTGTTAGTGACAATGTTTTTCAATTGGTTAATTATTTTATTTTTCAATGTAAAAGACATACTTTCTCTTTTGGCAAGTATCCTGTATCTTTTGATACAAATATTCTTCGTTGGAGTCAGAATATTCTTCCTTGTAGTCAGAACATTCTTTTTGTTAGCGACAATGTTTTTCAATTGGTTAATGAAAATATTTTTCAATGTATTATTACAGATATATTATACATTGGGAAATTTATTTGTTCTTCTTCTTGTTTTATTTGTTCTTCTTCTTCTTGTTTTTTTTTGAAAATAAAGAATGAATATAGTCAATATTGGTAAATAGATCTACATGATTATCTTACCAATATTGACTATATTCATTTTTGAACAAAAATCTAGTGGGGGGGGGGGAGATTTTGCATCCAGTAGGAATTGAACCCACGACTTCTCCAATTATGAGTTGGGTGCTTTAACCACTCAGCCATGGATGCTTCGAGGGAACCCTCCGACTTCATCACTAACTAAATTTCAATTGAAGTGAAATCTTTTGGATAAATCAATTTCTCTATGTATGTATCTTTATATAATACACTTCTCTTTATATAAATCAATAGAAATACATACATAGAGAAATTGATTAAAGATAAGATATATATAAAATAGATATAGATTTCGACTTTTATTGATCACTCCTAATAGATATCAAACACAGCTCTGCACAAATCGAATTGATATATAAAGTATAAAGTACAATAAAAAGAAAAATGCGGATATAGTTGAATGGTATAATTTCTCTTTGCCAAGGAGAAGACGCGGGTTCAATTCCCGCTATCCGCCGTTACTTCTGTATTGAATAGTATATTTCTTTCTATTTTGAAAAATATAAAAAAGTGAATTCCAATTTTTATCAAAAATGGTGCGGAGACGGGATTTGAACCCGTAACCTCAAGGTTATGAGCCTTGCGAGCTACCAAGTTGCTCTACTCCGCGATAAGAAGAACAATTTCCAATTAATGGAAAACAGAAATTCAATGTGCCCCTCCACCATATCTGTACAAATAGAATAAACCATTTATACAG